CTTTCTTTTCGTGATTCTAAGCCCCTGGCTCTTGAGGTTCTATTCTCTAACCTAAAGTTTTGCCTATCAGATTCGAGGAAAGCTAAAAGAAGTGGAGGGAAATCCATTAGATTGGATAGGCAGAGAGGGAATTAATAGTTTTGCAAAGGGCCTAAGATACTTTGGATACAGACTCATGAAAGTCTCGGAATGCTCAGACATTCAATCAATATTAGATTAGATGAAGAATTTTCTTTCGTTTTACTTAAAAAAAAAAATAAAAAACGATAAAAGAAAGAAAAACTATTATTCTTTCCACATGTGAGTCAGATTCCTTGGATACTTCGAAAAGTGTCTGTTTACTTGTGTTTACATCTTGTTGATTCCACTAGAAATTCTATAATTAAGAATAACTCATTATAAGATAAGTGGATCTTTTGGAGTAGTTCATCAATGGTGACCAAATACCTCTCCTTTTTTTTGACTCTGCACCAGTGATTTCACTATTATTAGTGAACAATAATGGAAAAGTTTCTTCATATTCATAGAAATAGGGGACAGAATTCACATGGATATAGTAAGTCTCGCATGGGCTGGTTTAATGGTCGTTTTTACATTTTCCCTCTCTCTCGTAGTGTGGGGAAGAAGTGGACTCTAGAAGTACTCCTAATTGCGATAATAATCAAACTCTATCAACCTGTATCAATTGTTTTAGTTTTCTAAACCGGCCGGCAATTTTTTTAAGATTTTTTTTTAGAAATTGGATTTATGTTTTGTTTTATTGACTCATTTTATATTTTTATATCAGGGTTTACACCATTAACCATTCATGCAAATGAAATTGAGAAAGTATGTACATACATTTCATATTCTATTTAATTTATATTTATAAAGAAAAAGCGAGATATGGGTGGATTCCTTTATATTATATTAAGATATTTCACTTGTATCTTTATACATTACAATAACCATAATGGCTAGTATGGTAGAAAGAGATCTCTTTCTACCATACTAGCGGGCCCCTTAGGATACTACTGAGTCTAATGCATTCCTTTCATTTAAGACGAGAAATTGACATCCTTTTTTTTCATTGATAGTCAAATTTTATTCAAATTAATTATTTTGACTAACCGTTTTTACGTAAATTATAAGCAAAAAAGCAGTAGGAACGAGAATGAAGAGTGCAGTAGCAATAAATGCAAGAATATTGACTTCCATAATTTAATAGTTTTTTATTTATTTTTTTTCTTTGAAATATCTCGGGATTTAATCCCATAGAGATGAGAAATCTTTCGCTTGTAAACTCACTCAGATGAATTAGATTTCGATGATATCGAATGAAAGAAATATCATGAATAACAATATCGGAGCTATAAAATCGATTCATCGTCAAGAATTTAATAGTATAACATAGGAAGATCTTTTATCCACACCGAATACATAATGAGATTCCTGATTCAATCAAAAAATATTTATTTATGATTCTTTTTCCCCGCTTTATTTTCTACAACCTAGTACTTTACTTTCCTTGTACAATCATCTGATGAAATCTCATAAAAAACCTTTTATACTTCGATTGTTTACAAAAAGAGTTTCTAAAGAACCTTAAATAAACAATAGAAATCAAATAGAAAAAACAAGTACGAAATTTCAATTTGAAATTAACAAAATTTTGTAAGGGTCTATGATCTTTTTTGAAAACAAAGGGAGTGTGATAAAGACGAGTCCCGGTAAAAAAACTAAAATATTCCAAAAAATTAACTATTTAAATTTTCTTACGAGTTTTTCTTCGACATCGACTCGAATCTTTAAAAAGAGCATATTCATTAGGGAAGACTAATTTTATCTTTATTTTTAAAATATCCTCTTTCCTTGGTTGGATTCGAACTTTTTTAACTTCCTTGACTTCATAGAAACAAAAGTATATAGGTACTCTTGGCAAACGTATTATACACTATCCTATTTCATTTTCCTACACGAGTTAATGGGAGATTAATTGACAAAAAGAAGAAACCCCATACAGTATCTCGTTCTTGAAGTGTTGAATGCTCTCAATAATTATACTAATTTACATATGTCTCTCTACCATCAATGGGTGCTATGGAAATACCCCTTTCTTTTGCTTGATGAAAAAATAAAAATAAAACAAAAAGATAACCGAAACCATTTTGATCCCCTTGCCCAGAAACAAAAAGGGGAGTTTATGTCTTTTTTTTTTTTTATTGAATCCGCCGGGACTGACGGGGCTCGAACCCGCAGCTTCCGCCTTGACAGGGCGGTGCTCTGACCAATTGAACTACAATCCCATGGAAATCAAGTGGGTAGCTTATATATTCCTTCTTATGATTTCATTTTAATAATTTCAATTTTAGATTCAAATTAGTGTTTTGTAACAAAGAAAGTCACAAGTGATATATTGATATCTATATGGATATAACTTTAGTGATAGCAAGGGAGATTACTGGTAATCCTTGCATTATTATCACATCGATTGATAATCTATTTTTTATTGTAATTTTTA